ACAAGTATTCAATTGGTTCGGGCTTGCTTAGTATTGAACTGGGACCAAGAAAAAAATGGTTCTATAGAAGAGGTTCATGCTTCCTTTGTTGAGGTAAGGGCAAATGATCTGATTCGCGATTTCATAAGAATTGAGTTAGTCAAGTCTACGACTTCGTATACCGGAAAAAGGTATGATACGGCGGGTTCGGGATTAATTCCCGATAATCGATTAGATCGTACCAATATCAATCCTTTTTTTTCCAAGGCGAAGATTCAATCATTTACCCAACATCAAGGAACTATCGGTACGTTGTTGAATCAAAATAAGGAATGTAAGTCTTTGATAATTTTGTCATCATTCAATTGTTCTCGAGTTAGTTCATTCAACGTCAACGGTTTGAAATATAACAACGATGTGACAACATGGTTGGACCCCGTAAACCCAATAAGGGATTGGTTTGGCCCCTTAGGTACTATTGTACCTAAAATAGTGAATTTTTATTCATCTTTTCATTTAATAACTCATAATCAGATCTTGTTAAATAAATATTTGAAACTTGACAATTTGAAACAGACTTTCCAAGTACTTCAAGTATTTCATTGCTATATAATATTTGAAAATAAAAGGATTTATACGGGTGATGACATCATTTTGACTCCACTCTATTTATATTGGTACTTTATCGAAATCGATTTTTGGGAAGAGACATCCGCAATAATGAGCCTTGGGCAATTTCTTTGTGAAAATATATGTCTATTTCAAGATGGATCATACATAAAAAAATCAGGTCAAATTTTAATTATTGATATTGACTCTTTAGTTATAAGATCAGCTAAGCCCTATTTGGCTACTCCAGGAGCAACGGTTCATGGACATTATGGGGAAACCCTTTATGAAGGAGATACATTAGTTACATTTATATATGAAAAATCGCGATCTGGTGACATAACACAGGGTCTTCCAAAAGTGGAACAAATCTTAGAAGTGCGTTCGGTTGATTCAATATCGATGAACCTTGAAAGGAGAGTTGAAAGTTGGAACGAACATATACCAAAAATTCTTGGAATCCCCTGGGGATTCCTGATTGGAGCTGAGCTAACCATAGCCCAAAGTCGTATCTCTTTGGTTAATAAGATTCAAAAGGTTTATCGATCCCAGGGGGTGCAGATTCATAATAGACATATAGAGATTATTGTACGTCAAGTAACATCAAAGGTGTTGGTTTCAGAAGATGGAATGTCTAATGTTTTTTTACCTGGAGAATTAATCGGATTGTTGCGAGCGGAACGAGCAGGGCGTGCTTTGGACGAAGCAATCTGTTATAGGGCAATCTTATTGGGAATAACGAAGGCATCCCTGAATACTCAAAGTTTCATATCCGAAGCAAGTTTTCAAGAAACTGCTAGAGTTTTAGCAAAAGCTGCTCTACGAGGCCGTATTGATTGGTTGAAGGGCCTGAAAGAGAATGTTGTTCTGGGGGGGATTATCCCTGTCGGTACCGGATTCCAAAAATTAGTGTGCCACTCAAGGCAAGACAAGAACATTCATTTGGAAATCAAAAATCAAAATCTATTCGAGTTGGAAATGAGAGATATTTTGTTACATCATAGAGAATTTTTTTTTTCTTGCGTCCAAAACAATTTCCATGAGACACCAGAAAAATCATTTACGCGATTTCATAATTCCTAAGGTAAGGGTAGATTCATTCTTTCTTTTGACTTTCTATTTATTGATTTGGTAATAAATAAAATGAAATATTAATAATAAAAATGAATGGTTGGGGCTGTGTATCAACGGTCAATCCCGGCAGAAGGTTCCGTCGGAACAATTTTTTATTTGTTCAAAAAAAAAGAGAAAGTGCGGGAAAAAATGACAAGAAGATATTGGAACATCAATTTAGAAGAGATGATGGAAGCAGGAGTTCATTTTGGTCATGGTACTAAGAAATGGAATCCTAGAATGGCCCCTTACATCTCTGCAAAGCGTAAAGGTATTCATATTACAAATCTTACTAGAACTGCTCGTTTTTTATCAGAAGCCTGTGATTTAGTTTTTGATGCAGCAAGTGGGGGAAAAAATTTCTTAATAGTTGGTACCAAAAATAAAGCAGCGGATTCAGTAGCATCAGCTGCAATAAGGGCTCGATGTCATTATGTTAATAAAAAATGGCTTGGTGGTATGTCAACGAATTGGTCTACTACAGAAACGAGACTGCATAAGTTTAGGGATTTAAGAGCAGAACAAAAGATGGGGAAACTCGATGGTCTCCCCAAAAGAGATGCTGCAATGTTGAAGAGAAAATTATCTACTTTGCAAACATATCTGGGTGGGATCAAATATATGACGGGGTTGCCCGATATTGTAATCATCGTCGATCAGCAAGAAGAATATACGGCCCTTCGGGAATGTATCATTTTGGGGATTCCAACAATTTGTTTAATTGATACAAATTGTGACCCAGATCTCGCAGATATTTCGATTCCAGCCAACGATGACGCTATAGCTTCAATTCGATTGATTCTTAATAAATTAGTATCCGCAATTTGTAAGGGTCGTTCTAGCTATATAAGAAGTTGTTGATTATGATTATGTTATGATTAAGAATAATAAGATTAGTTAATTAGTCGGGAACTTCATAGATTTATTGAATTGGTTACTATTCTTTTCTTGGATTAAAAAAAAATGGGGATATTTATCTTTTTTTTATGTGATTTCTTGATATCCTAAATATATGATTAATGATTAAAGTAGAGATGAGTTGAGAAAGAGATGGTTGAATCAAAATAATTCCTTTTTTTAAGTTGATTTATATCCGAGGACAATATGAATGTTATACCATGTTCCATTAAAACGCTCAAAGGATTATATGATATATCAGGTGTAGAAGTAGGCCAACATTTATATTGGCAAATAGGAGGTTTACAAATTCATGCCCAAGTACTTATCACTTCTTGGGTCGTAATTGCTATCTTATTAGGTTCAGTCATCATAGCCGTTCGAAATCCACAAACCATTCCGACCGACGGTCAAAATTTCTTCGAATATGTTCTTGAATTTATTCGAGACTTGAGCAAGACTCAGATTGGAGAAGAATATGGTCCCTGGGTTCCCTTTATTGGAACTATGTTCCTATTTATTTTTGTTTCTAACTGGTCAGGTGCCCTTTTACCTTGGAAAGTCATACAGTTACCTCATGGGGAGTTAGCCGCCCCCACGAATGATATAAACACTACTGTTGCTTTAGCTTTACCGACGTCAGTGGCATATTTTTATGCGGGTCTTACCAAAAAAGGATTAGGTTATTTCGGGAAATACATTCAACCAACCCCAATACTTTTACCAATTAACATCCTAGAAGATTTCACAAAACCCCTATCTCTTAGTTTTCGACTTTTCGGGAATATATTGGCTGATGAATTAGTAGTTGTTGTTCTTGTTTCTTTAGTACCTTTAGTAGTTCCTATACCTGTTATGTTTCTTGGATTATTTACAAGTGGTATTCAAGCTCTTATTTTTGCAACTTTAGCCGCGGCTTATATAGGGGAATCCATGGAAGGTCATCATTGATTAGCTTTCGAAATAGTCTTTTTTTTTAGATTATCCCAATTCCGGAAATGCACGGTTCAAGATAATCTACTCGGTTCTTGGTTGGGGAACATAATAGATACAAATACGTATGTATATACGATTAGAGTTGTAGGGGGAAAGATAGACTTACGAAATTGTGAAAAAAAAAGATGGATTGGAGGGTCATGGTAGATATATGGTAATGTCTATAAGTCTGCCCAGACCCTGTATATCTTTCGAAGAAAGATTCTAGAATCCGATTCCATATAAAATATGGGTGGTTTACGTTATGAAAGAAACTAATGTATATGTGATATTAGATATATACTAGTTATATAAGGGTTATCCCTATCTAATTTATTATTTTCATTCGAAGTTTTTAGTTACTTCGACTCGATAGATTTGAATGATCAAATAAGTAATAATTCATTGGTTACTTGTATCATTAACTATTTTTTTTTTAGTATGAGGAACTTATCATGAATCCACTTATTTCTGCCGCTTCCGTTATTGCTGCTGGATTGGCCGTAGGGCTTGCTTCTATTGGGCCCGGAGTTGGTCAAGGTACTGCTGCGGGCCAAGCCGTAGAAGGTATTGCAAGACAACCGGAAGCAGAAGGTAAAATACGAGGTACTTTATTGCTGAGTCTAGCTTTTATGGAAGCTTTGACAATTTATGGGCTGGTCGTGGCATTAGCGCTTTTATTTGCGAATCCTTTTGTTTAATTGAATCCTAGAATTCAAATCAAAAAGTACGTTACATATTTTTTCTATTAACTCGTTGCCGTTGACTTCTGCGAATTATATCAACACTTTACTCCTAAATTATGTATTTGTTGAGACAATACCATACCCCGGGAAGGCCTGATTTGAGGATGAGGAATTAGTGGATTTGCCCGCTTTTTTCCTTCCCGTCTACTATGGAAAAGTTGTTTACTTTTATTTTAGGAATTCAACAAGGGAGATATTTCGCAATTGACATGAGACCTAAGACCTAACCCAATAAGATACTTATCGGAAACTTCAAAAAAGGGGGGGCGAGCGAAGTGATACAAAAAGAACTCTGTTCTTTGTTAGTCCTATCTATAAGAGGAGCACGTATGAAAAATGTAACCGATTCTTTCCTTTCCTTGGGCCATTGGCCATCCGCCGGGAGTTTCGGGTTTAATACCGATATTTTAGCAACAAATCCAATAAATCTAAGTGTAGTGCTCGGTGTATTGATTTTTTTTGGAAAGGGAGTGTGTGCGAGTTGTATATTTCAAGAATAGGTTGGATCCAACCGGCTGCACTTTATTTATAATTTATATTCTTTTTTTTATAGGATAAATAGGAAAAAAGTGCACGATCTCGGCGAATTACTTCTGAATAAATTAATAAATCATATGTAAGAACCATAGCATTTCGTGATTCATTGGTAAATAAACTCTGATTCTCTATCGACCGATAATG